TCGATAGGGTTGAAAAAGAAGCTACAACACAAATGGAGATTACGCAACGCTAAGAAGAGTGTCGGCTCTGCTGAAGATCCTATCGGAAAAAAAGGTCCCAAAAAAAAAGGTCCCAAAAAAAAAGATTCTGATAAAAAGAAAAAAAGAACTAAAAACGTACGAAACGCGGACGAGACAGGTAAAGATGAACTGGCTTCTGCAAAAGAGCAGACTTCCAGTGAATCCATGGGTCCTATTGAAGAGCAGACTTCCAGTGAATCCATGGGTCCTATTGAAGAGCAGACTTCCAGTGAATCCATGGGTCCTATTGACGAGCAGACTTCCAGTGAATCCATGGGTCCTATTGACGAGCAGCAGGCTTTTGTAAAAGAACCTGATCGGAATTCAAGCAACGAATACATATCGAATGAGAACACAGACAAAAATGAGGACCCAGACATATCGAATGAGGACCCAGACATATCGAATGAGGACACAGACATATCGAATGAGAACACAGACAAAAATGAGGACCCAGACATATCGAATGAGGACACAGACAACGATGGTTCTTGGGAATGTCTATATAAAGAGAGCCTGAAGTTGGTCAAAATTAAACAAAACGAAAGGAAGACTAGGGAGGCTAGGGAGGCTGCCTTAGTTATAGAGGCTAAGGCTAGGGAGGCTGCGAAAGCTTTAGAGGCTCAGGCTAGGGCGGCGGCGGCGAAGATATGGGAAGGGGAAGAAGAAAAACTACCCCCTAGGGATTATGCTGGCTTTCTTACAACAATTGTATCTTTTTTTGCTAAAAAAAACGAAGATCCACTGGAACGGGAGCCAGATTTAGAAGAAAAGATATTTAAAAACATAGCAGAATTTGCTCGTTTTTTTCATCTTCGAGATGACAAAAACGAACAACCTACAACAGGAGTCGCAAGGGACCCTCGACCGAACAGAATTAGCTTAATCCGCGACATTGAGTATTTCTTTTATCTCCTTGAACCTCCAACTGAATCTGAATCGCCGTGGGATTTTCCGAGATGTATAGTTTGTCTTCAGGAGGTTTATTTGAGAAACCTTATTTTTGAATTTATAAAGGAACAAAGGAAGCGTATCAATCTACAAAACGAAACAAAAGACTCTCCACAAAACGAAACAAAAGACTCTGATGACTATGTGGAAAGAAGTCCGCGTCTTATCTATTCATTAATTATGGAAAAAATAGAGCGTATCTATCAAGGAAAGGAAACAAAAGACTCGTATGAAGATCAACAAGAAGAAAATGTACAAACAAAAGACTCGTCTGAAGATCAACAAGAAGAAAATGTACAAACAAAAGACTCGTATGAAGATCAACAAGAAGAAAATGTACAAACAAAAGACTCGTCTGAAGATCAACAAGAAACAAATAGACTTATTGATCCGAAGGATGAGGATAAATCTATAAAAAAAGATGGGGGTACGGGTAAACGTAAGAGAAAAAAAGGTAAAAAAGGTAAAAAAGGTAAAAAAAAAGGGCCTGATTCAGGGGATGGGGGGGGGCCCCCCCCCTCCCCCCTAACGACTCGAATTTCCCTTCCGAGGACCCTTGGGAGGACTACCCTACCCCCGAGGACCCTTCGGAGGACGACTCTCCCTACGAGGACCCTTCGGAGGACGACTCTCCCTACGACAACCCTTGGGAGGACGACTCTCCCTACGACAACCCTTGGGAGACCCCTTTTGATGATCAAGATCGAAATAAAGATTTACTTGAAAATCGAGATGAATATTTATTTTCTAAAAATGATTATGATCAAGAAGAATATTCGAAACCAACAAAATATTTTGACGATCCAGAATATAAAAAAATAAAGACGGGGAAGACAAAGAAAAATGAGAGTCAAAAGAATCAAAGTCCTAAGAATAATCAAGAGGGAACTCTGAATCAAGAGGGAACTCAGAATCAAGATTCTGATCTGAATCAAGAGGGAACTCAGAATCAAGATTCTGATCTGAATCAAGAGGGAACTCAGAATTTTGGGCATTTGTGGGTTCAATGCGAAAATTGTTTTGGATTAAATTATAAAAAATATTTTTTTAACACAAAATTGAATATTTGTGAATACTGTGGATCTCATTTGAAAATGAGTAGTTCAGAAAGAATCGACCTTCCGATTGATCCAGGCACTTGGAATCCTATGGATGAAGACATGATTTCTACGGATCCCATTGAATTTGATAGGAATCCCACTAAAAAAAAGGATCCTACTGAATTTGATAGGGATTCCACTAAAATATTAATTCCTCCGAAGGAGGCGGATTATAAGAATGAAGACCATTTTTGTCGTTGCAAATGCAAATGTAATAAAAAAAGTTGCAAATCTCTTTTCCCAAAGGATATACCTTTTTGTAACAAAAAAACACTTTTTCCGCAAAATCATCAAAATAATTGCCAATGTCAAATATGCCCTTTCGGCTGTGATAAATCGAAAAATATTTGCAAACGTCATATTATATGTTGTTGCGTTTGCAAACGTCATATTATATGTTGTTGCGTTTGCAAACGTCATATTATATGTTGTTGCGTTTGCAAACGTCATATTATATGTTGTTGCCAATGTTCTTGCCAACGTAATAAAGTAGATTCAGACAACGGGAGCATAATGGGCACTCCCCCCCTTACAAAGTCAACAAATCATGTTTATAATAATGCAGATTCCCCCACTGGAGGAAAGATAAAGTTTTATGATACTCAAAATCGTATTGATGCTGATTGTACTAATCCTGCAGCTGATATTAATTCTAAATCGGAGTCGGATGATATTAACTATAAATCCGAGTCGGATGAAGGAAATTATAAATCCGAGTCAGATGACGGAAATTATAAATCCGAGTCGGCGGATAAAGGAAATTCTAAGGCGGAGGAAGCTGAAGCAATTTATAAAGCAGAATCGGATGAAGGTTTGGAAGATTATGTTGTTGGATCCGGATCCGGAGAGAGAGACTATAAGCATCGTCTGCATTCTTATCAGGAAGAGACGGGGTTAACTGAAGCTGTTCAAACAGGTACAGGTCAACTAAACGGTATTCCTCTAGCAATTGGGGTTATGGATTTTAAGTTTATAGGAGGTAGTATGGGATCCGTAGTAGGTGAAAAAATAACCCGGTTGATTGAATATGCTACCAAAAAATTCCTACCGGTTATTTTAGTATGTGCTTCCGGAGGGGCACGGATGCAAGAAGGAAGCTTGAGCTTAATGCAAATGGCTAAAATATCTGCCGCTTTGCATAAGCACCAAAAAAATCAAAAGTTATTCTATATATCAATCCTTACAACGCCCACTACTGGGGGGGTGACAGCCAGTTTTGGTATGTTGGGAGATCTAATTTTTTCCGAACCCAACGCCGACATTGCATTTGCGGGTAAAAGAGTAATTGAGCAAACATTGAATCTGACAGTACCCGAAGATTTACAAACGGCGGAAAATTTCTTCCAAAAGGGTTTATTGGATCTAATCATACCGCGTAATATTTTAAAGAACCTTATAAGTGAGTTACTTAAGTTGCACGCTTTGAATAAAAATCAAGTCGAGCATAAAGGTCCATTATTTGTGTAAATTCGATAAAATAAAGTATTTGGTTTATAGGAATCAAAGTAAAAACTGGAAGGATGGAGGTTTTTAGTCGGCGACACCCTAATTGTAGAATAGAAGTAAAGTAATAAAAAAGTGTGAGTTTAGATATTCACATTTTTTGATTACTTATTAGGAAACCCCTATCAATAAGATAAAAAAAAAGAATGACATCTTCCTTTTTTTTCCTTCTGCGAAATTAGTTTTATTTTACAAATTTCATGTTCCCTTTTTATATTTTGACATATGTATATAATTCAAAAATAAATAAATTTTTGCCTCTTTCGGGATTTTCCGGGAATCCCCTTTCTTTTTCCTTATTTCAAATCCCTCTTGGATCCGACGAATCCTTTGGAAATTCAATTAATAAGAAACCTTATTCTTTCGATTTATTTTATTGAATTTGTAGAAGCAAAAGAAAGAAGAAAAAATCAAGAATAATAAAGTCGATTATCATATATTATATGTGGAAAGCTGATTTTTTTAGTTCTACATTCCTTGCACTTACTTATTATATATACTCTACTAACTTCTAATTCTATATCTATGGAATTAGAATTCGAATTTATTTATTAATAAAATAACATAAAATAACAAAAAAAATATAACAAACAGGTACAATATAGTAAATCGAGGTACCCATTCTATGACAACTATCAACTTTCCCTCTATTTTTGTCCCTTTAGTAGGCCTAGTATTTCCGGCAATTGCAATGGCTTCTTTATTTCTTCATGTTCAAAAAAACAAGATTGTTTAGATCCTGTGGTGTGGGCCAAATCCAATTTTTCAAGACTTAGACTTGAATCATAACACAGATATCTATTTAGCAGAATGGTATACCACGTGATTTCTTCCGAACATAAAAGAAAGAGCCCTTATGCATGTGCATGTGGAAACATGACATTAGGGGGGTAGATGTTATTATTTTTGATCTAACTAGTTTCAAGTAAAGATTCACATCAGAATGGTACTAGTTGATGAGAGTTACATTGGAAGCAAAAAGAATAAGGAAAGTCAAATTCATTTGGGATATTCTTTCAATTCAAATAAAATGCAACCCGATCCACTATGAATTGGCGATCAGAACGTATAGAACTTATAACGGGATCTAGAAAAATTAGTAATTTATGCTGGGCATTTATCCTTTTTTTAGGTTCCTTAGGATTTTTATTGGTTGGAATTTCCAGCTATCTTGGTAGGAATTTTATATCTTTATTCCCCCCTCAGCCCATTTTTTTTTTCCCACAGGGGATCGTGATGTCTTTCTATGGGATCGCAGGCCTCTTTATTAGCTCCTATTTGTGGTGTACAATTTTGTGGAATGTAGGTAGTGGTTATGATCGATTCGATAGAAAAGAAGGAAGAGTATGTATTTTTCGTTGGGGATTTCCTGGAAAAAATCGTCGCATCTTCCTCCGATTTCTTATAAAAGATATTCAGTCCATTAGAATAGAACTTCAAGAGGGTATTTATACTCGTAGTGTCCTTTATCTGGAAATCAGAGGCCAGGGGGCCCTTCCCTTGACTCGTACTGATGAGAATTTGACTCCACGAGAAATAGAACAAAAAGCTGCTGAATTAGCCTATTTCCTGCGTGTACCAATTGAATGAAGTATTTTGAAACGAATGCTTTCTTTCTCAGCTCGGAATAAAATAAAAACTCTACATACAATCCCCTTTTTATACGGCGTACCTTAACGGAAATTAAATCAGAACACCCACCCATTCGGGTCAAAACAGACTTATACAGGTATACAGAAAAACCAAAAGGGGAAATTTTTTTTTGTCTACAAATTTGTCTACAAAAAGGGGTCTTTTATTCGTATGGAAATCGACTCAACTCAATTCTCAATTCAATTCAGTAACAGTAATAAAAAAAAGTAAAAAATCGAAATAATAATGGATTCATTCCATATATCAAATCAAAATAAATAACTTTCTTTAGGCCCAGTAGTTAGAATTGAGAGGTTAGATACAATACAAAAAAATCATGTATTTTTATATATTTTTTAGCAATCTTTCGTTTTATTTTTATTCTTTCTTTTGTTCTCTTTAATGATCAAAGAATTGGCTTTCTTATAATTATAACGAGAATTTTCTTATTCGAATTTTGTTTTGTTTTGCCATCCATTTTTGATCATCACATTCAGACCCTCAATTCTTTATTTTGTGCTATGGGTAACTCGTGAAATTTTTCCAAAGATTTGATTGATATTTTGGTAGTCAAGTAAGTTCTCTCGTCTTGAAATCAAAATAATATTCATAAATTTAAGTGGCTGTCCCACGTATTCCTTTTAAGGAAGGAATTGCTTCGAATTGAACCAATTGCAATATCTGGAAACACGATTTTTTTATTTATTCATTCGAATTCAGAGTGGATTCTTTATTCTTCTTCTATATTTTGTGTTTTTTCAAAGATTCAAGGACTAATTACCAAATTAGAACAAAAAAAAACGGAGAATAGATTCATAGATTCGATACTTTGTAATAGAGTAATAGAACTCATGTTTCATAGAAATATTAGGTCACATAGAGTCGACGAGCGCGCCGGGTTCGTTAACAATTTCTATATGAAAAAAAAAAATGGAAAAAAAGAGAGCATTTATTCCCTTTCTATATCTTGTATCTATAGTATTTTTACCCTGGTGGATCTCTCTATCATTTCAAAAAAGTCTGGAATCTTGGGTTACTAATTGGTGGAATATAAAGCAATCTGAAACTCTTTTGAATGATATTCAAGAAACGAGTCTTCTAGAAAAATTCATCGAATTAGAGGAGCTCCGTTTGTTGGACGAAATGATAAAGGGATACCCGGAAACACACCTACAAAAGCTTCGTATAGGAATCCACAATGAAACGATTCAATTGATCAAGATGCACAATGAGAATTGTATGCATATGATTTTGCACTTCTCGACAAATATAATCTATTTCCTTATTCTAAGTGGGTATTCTATTCTGGGGAATAAAGAACTTATTCTTCTTAACTCTTGGGTTCAGGAATTCCTATATAACTTAAGCGACACAATAAAAGCTTTTTCTATTCTTTTATTAACCGATTTATGTATTGGATTTCATTCACCCCACGGTTGGGAACTAATGATTGGCTCTATCTACAAAGATTTTGGATTTGCACATAACGATCAAATTATATCTGGTCTTGTTTCCACGTTTCCAGTCATTCTAGATACAATTCTCAAATATGGGATTTTCCGTTATTTAAATCGGGTATCCCCATCACTTGTAGTGATTTATCATTCAATGAATGATTGAAAAGAAAAACGATATACGGATATGAATCCAATTAGAATTTATAATTATAAGGTTTCTTACTTCGTACATAATCAAAGCATTCAAAATCGTACTTACTCCTTCTATTTCTACCCATCGAAGGCGGGGAGTTTCTCCCATATTCCAGTAATTAAATTCAGTTCAGTAAGGTAAATAGCAGAATCGTGGATAGGGAACTAGACTAGCAACCTACCCAATTTATTGTAGAAATTTTCGGGATCAACGATTGGACCATGCAAACTATAAATACTTTTTCTTGGATAAAAGAACAGATTACTCGATCCATTTACGTATCGGTCATGATATATCTAATAACTCGGTCATCCATTTCAAATGCATATCCCATTTTTGCACAGCAAGGTTATGAAAATCCACGAGAAGCAACTGGGCGTATTGTATGTGCCAATTGCCATTTAGCTAATAAGCCCGTGGATATTGAGGTTCCACAAGCGGTTCTTCCTGATACTGTATTTGAAGCAGTTGTTCGAATTCCTTATGATATGCAACTAAAACAAGTTCTTGCTAACGGAAAAAAGGGGGGTTTGAATGTGGGAGCTGTTCTTATTTTACCTCAGGGATTTGAATTAGCCCCACCAGATCGTATTTCTCCCGAGAT